ATGGAAGTACTGAAAAAACTCATATAAGCAAAAAATCTCAAGTATCCTTGATCGTGAGCCATATAATTATCACTATAAATAAGAACCATAATTCCAACAGTAGTGATTAACATTGACATAATAGAAGTAAGTGGATCGATCAAGTAGCCGAATTCTAAAGAAAAATCATTATCGAGTGTCCAAGACCATACATATTGATAGATAGAACTGCTATTTATTTGCTGAATAGACAGATTAGTTGAAAAAATCATGACTATACTTAACAATAAAATACTTGGAAAAGCCCACATACGACGAAGATTTTTTGTTGCTGTCGGAAAAAGAAGAAGTCCCACTCCTATTAACATAGGGATTGGAAGTGGAACGAAAGGTAAAATCCACGCATATTGATATGTCTGTTCCATAAAAAAAGTTTTTTAATTCTTAATTAATATTAATTGTTTCCGATTCACCGGACCTTACCTCTTTTGAAAGGAGTCAATAAAAAAATGAAGATATGCACTAACTTAACCTAACTTAAATAGAATTTTTGAATTTTGATTTCTTTTTACTTATTCTTTCTGAATTTCTGCTAAATACTTCAAATATTCAAATCAAGAATTTACAATTGGTGAAATCATATGAAAGAAAGAGATTAATTACTAATCTCTTTCGAATTTGAAAATTCAAGTCAAATTAGGCATATTTTCCCCGAGTTTGACAAGTTACTAAAAATATTCTTCTTTTTTCTATTTTTAGTAATATTGTATGCGATTTTCCCATATTGTTCACCCATCTTATCTATTCTTTTAGATTTTTAGAAAAAAAAAGATTATCTAGAAAAGAAATACATAGTGAATTAGAAAAGCGCAGATTTTTTTTGAACAATAGATGTCTTTCACATCCAGCTATACCAATGAGTAATCTCTTAATTTTTATTTAAATGGCAGTTCCAAAAAAACGTACTTCTGCATCAAAAAAGCGTATTCGTAAAAACTTTTGGAAAAGGAAGGGATATTGGGCAGCGTTAAAAGCATTTTCCTTAGGGAAATCTCTTTCTACCGGGAATTCAAAAAGTTTTTTTGTGCAACAAACAAATAAAATAAGTAATAAAACATAACACGTTGGGAGAATCTAAATCAGCCTGACTCAAAAATTGACTCATTTCACTTCGAAAATCAAATTCCCGAATTCCGTTCCCTGTTGAGTTAATCAATAGGGAATGGAATTCGTTCCACTCTTAGAATATGTAGAATAAGAATTCTTCTGTTTACCTTACCTAATTCAAAAAAAAGTATTCTTTTTTTTGTTGACAAAAAAACACAAGATACTCAATTTTCTTTTTAGTATATTTTCTTATTTTCAAAGTGGGGAGTCTTATTTTCCCCATCAACCTATTTGTAATATAAGGTTTTCTTGTAATATAAGGTTTTCTTTTTTGTGCAACTTTCTTATGGATTTTCTCTAAATTCTTATATAGACCCCATATATCTCTCGCCATCAATCCACACAAAAACACTTAGTGAAAATATTCTGGATCCATTTTGAATGACCTAAAATAGGCTCTTTTTTTTTGTTCATTGATAAAATTGATTTTTTGGTTTCACTTTTTGAAATTAAATAAATCAAAAACAGTTAATTAAAAAAAAATGTTTTTTTTTGGGGGGGGTTCTACCCCTTAATTCATAGTAGGATTATCTAGTTTTACAAGAGTTCAAGTCCAGAAGAGTATAAAATACACAATAAAACAAAGACCCTAAACTCAAATAATGAACCTTCAAATACCTATTTGAACAAATTTTTATTCATCAATTTGAATCTTTCCTAAAAAAGATTTCACCCAATTGAATTCTTAAATCTAGACGATTACTTATTCATAGGCTATTATGAGGTCAAGACAAGCCGCTATGGTGAAATTGGTAGACACGCTGCTCTTAGGAAGCAGTGCTAGAGCATCTCGGTTCGAGTCCGAGTGGCGGCATGTCATCTCCTAAAAAAAGAAAATAGATCCTATAATAAATTCAATTGCTGATTTCGATTTTATAATTAAGGAACTTTTTTTTTTATGATATTTTCAACTTTAGAGCATATATTAACTCATATTTCTTTTTCCATCGTTTCAATTATAATTACAATTCATTTGATAACCTTTTTAGTCGATGAAATCGTAAAACTATATGATTCATCCGAAAAGGGCATGATAATGAATTTTTTCTGTATAACAGGATTATTAATTACTCGTTGGATTTATTCGGGACATTTTCCACTAAGTGATTTATATGAATCGTTAATCTTTCTTTCATGGAGTTTTTCCTTTATTTATATAGTTCCATATTTCAAAAAAAATCAAAATCCTCTAAGCACAATAATTGGCCCAAGTGCTATTTTTTCCCAGGGCTTTACTACTTCAGGTCTTTTAACTGAAATACACGAATCCAGAATATTAGTACCCGCTCTTCAATCCGAGTGGCTAATAATGCACGTAAGTATGATGATATTAGGCTATGCGGCCCTCTTATGT